CTCTTGACAGTAATATATGTTGTATATGTAAATCCTAGATGTGAAAATAAGCATAATTCATCTACGAAAGGGTATAATATAAAGACGGAAATCTATATGAAAAATAAAAAATAAAGAACAAAGGCCAATAAGATCGAAATAATGAATCATAAATCGAGTTCGGGTTCGAATTCCATAAGTAATATAATATGGATCTTTTTTTCTATAATGATAGAGAAATGAAACACATTTATTCACGATTTCATTTACTTTCAATTTTTTTTTGAAAAAAAAAAGGATTGGCTGAACTTGAAAATTTACTCATTGAATGAGTAAACGATTGAATCGGATTCGGTTGGGTGGTACCAACTAAATCGAGTGCTATCTCCCATTTATCTCTTATTGAATTAACTGATCAACTTGCTATCGGACATTTATTTTCGATTTGGTATTATTCCAAAAAAGATTTCGACATATTTAACTTTATTATAATTATGAGAATCAATCCTACTACTTCTAGCCCTGCGGTTTCCACACTTGAAGAAAAAAAACTAGGGCGTATCGCTCAAATTATTGGCCCAGTACTGGATGTCGTTTTTCCCCCGGGCAAAATGCCTAATATTTATAACGCTTTGGTAGTTAAGGGTCGAGATACTGTCGGTCAGCAAATTAATGTGACTTGCGAGGTACAACAATTATTAGGAAATAATCGAGTTAGAGCTGTAGCTATGAGTGCTACAGATGGGCTGATGAGAGGAATGGAAGTGATTGACACGGGAGCTCCTCTAAGTGTTCCAGTCGGCGGAGCTACTCTCGGGCGAATCTTCAACGTTCTTGGAGAGCCTGTTGATAATTTAGGTCCTGTAGATACTCGCACAACATCTCCTATTCATAGATCTGCGCCTGCCTTTATACAGTTAGATACGAAATTATCAATCTTTGAAACAGGTATTAAGGTGGTAGATCTTTTAGCTCCTTATCGCCGTGGAGGAAAAATCGGACTATTTGGGGGAGCTGGAGTAGGTAAAACAGTACTCATCATGGAATTGATCAACAACATTGCCAAAGCTCATGGAGGCGTATCCGTATTTGGCGGAGTAGGAGAACGTACTCGTGAAGGAAATGATCTTTACATGGAAATGAAAGAATCCGGAGTAATTAATGAAAAAAATCTTGCAGAATCAAAAGTAGCTTTAGTCTATGGTCAAATGAATGAACCGCCGGGAGCTCGTATGAGAGTTGGTTTGACTGCCCTAACTATGGCAGAATATTTCCGGGATGTTAATGAACAAGATGTGCTTCTATTCATCGACAATATCTTTCGTTTTGTCCAAGCAGGATCAGAAGTATCCGCATTATTAGGGAGAATGCCTTCTGCAGTGGGTTATCAACCTACCCTTAGTACAGAAATGGGTTCTTTGCAAGAAAGAATTACTTCTACCAAAGAGGGATCTATAACTTCGATCCAAGCAGTTTATGTACCTGCGGACGATTTGACCGACCCTGCTCCTGCCACTACATTTGCACATTTAGATGCTACTACCGTACTATCAAGAGGATTAGCTGCCAAGGGTATTTATCCAGCAGTAGATCCTTTAGATTCAACGTCAACTATGTTACAACCTCGGATCGTTGGCGAGGAACATTATGAAACTGCGCAAAGAGTTAAGCAAACTTCACAACGTTACAAAGAACTTCAGGACATTATAGCTATTCTTGGGTTGGATGAATTATCCGAGGAGGATCGTTTAACTGTAGCAAGAGCACGAAAAATTGAGCGTTTCTTATCACAACCCTTCTTCGTGGCAGAAGTATTTACTGGTTCTCCAGGAAAATATGTTGGTCTTGCAGAAACAATTAGGGGGTTTCAACTGATCCTTTCCGGAGAATTAGATGGTCTGCCCGAGCAGGCTTTTTATTTGGTGGGTAACATCGATGAAGCTACCGCGAAAGCTATGAACTTAGAAGTGGAGAGCAATTTGAAGAAATGACCTTAAATCTTTGTGTACTGACTCCTAATCGAATTATTTGGGATTCAGAAGTGAAAGAAATCATTTTATCTACAAATAGTGGCCAAATTGGTGTATTACCAAACCACGCCCCTATTGCCACGGCTGTAGATATAGGTCTTTTGAGAATACGCCTCAACGACCAATGGTTAACGGTGGCTCTGATGGGTGGTTTTGCTAGAATAGGGAATAATGAGATCACCATTTTAGGAAATGATGCGGAGATGAGTACTGACATTGATCCGCAAGAAGCTCAACAAACTCTTAAAATAGCTGAAGCTAACTTGAGTAGAGCTGAGGGTAAGAGACAAGTGATTGAAGCGAATCTAGCTCTCAGACGAGCTAGGACACGAGTAGAGGCTGTCAATGTTATTTCCTACTAGTCAATACATCAAAATAATCAAAAGAAGTTTTTTAGAAGTTCTTTATTATACACCACATTTAGATTCTGCCAATTGAAGACAATCAAGTCTAATCTGATACAACGAAAAAAAGAGGATGGGTAGAAAAACTTATTAGATACCGGAGTCAATGCAATGGTATCTAATAAGTTCTACCTACTATTGGATTTGAACCAATGACTCCTGCCGTATGAAAGCAATACTCTAACCACTGAGTTAAGTAGGTAATTTATCACCGCAAAAGAAGACCCATCACCTCGGGGATTATAGATAGAATATTATTTCTAAGCAATACCAATCTGTTAACAGTAAACGGATCAAAGAGTTATCATGTGAGATTAGGGAATATCCATCTTGACAAGAAATTATCTATATGTTAAGATATCTATGACAAGGGCTATAGCTCAGTTAGGTAGAGCACCTCGTTTACACGTGCGCCAATGCTTTTCAAGGGAGCTTATTATGCAATGAACATAGTTGATCTTATTGAAAAATCAATGTCTTACTCCATAGATTCGAGAGAACAATAGCCTGACAAATATTTGGTTCGGTCCGATTTTGGTGCGAATTTAGGTGCCAAATCAAATAGAACCCGTCATTGATTTGATAGTTGATAAGGTAAATACCCAGCCCATTCAATGCTAGGCATAATGAGTATAAGGGCTTCAAAAAAACCTCCTTTCATCCTATGAACTTTAAGGTGTATGAAGTCTCATATTCGACTCTTGCAGCGGAACGATAGAGACTCCATTTAACTTAGGTTGATCTAAGCCGAAGGCAGACCTAAGTCAAGGTAACCCTTCTTTGAAACACTTTGGTATTGCTACTAGATCTGAATACAAATAATGAATCAGAGCACATGGAGCCAGCTCATTATCTTCCTGTAAAGAAAAAATATGGTGGACTAACTGATCTTTACATCAGTTGATGAAAGAGCCCAATGCAACAAACAAAATGCATGTTGGGTCTTTGAAACAGTTCGAATCATTTCGATAATAATCAGTTTGATCTGTTTTACCGAGAAGGTCTACGGTTCGAGTCCGTATAGCCCTAATACATTCTATTTGTCTATTTTTGTATAGACATTCAATTTTTGTTTAGTATAGTTTTCATTTCCTCATTAGTACTTGTTTATAGACTGGACAGACCAGACCATTGGTTGTTTCATAGAAATGAAATGAAAGCATTACCACATATTCATGTAAATACATAGGTACCTGAAAATAAAAACAATAATTCATTCCAATGGATCTAATCAGATCAGTATGTGTCAAATCTAGGACAAGAAAAAGAAAGAAAATATAATCGTTCGATGCATTAGATTGTGTTTACGTATTCGTATTTGTATAAAATCAATAGAAACAACGACGATCCTTTACCTGGATTTTAATGAAAAGAATACTTCGAATATGTTAGAAATCCCTAGACATTTTTTACCCCCCAAAAATTATTTGATAATAACTATGTTATGTTTGATATTATTTTTTGATAATATTTCATTATCTTATTTAATTTTATTATTTAATATTTTTTAATCTTATATCTATTTTTTTATAGAGAATAGAGAAAGCGAGACAAAGTGAGAGAGTTTTGTTTGTGTAAGAACGCCTTATTTCTACACCATATCTAAATAGAATCGAAATCAAAAACGGAATCCCGATTCCGTTGGATGAATCTCTAAACAAGACATGCCACGCAGCAAACAAACTCTGAACTATACACTTTGATTAAAATAAATTCTTGTTTCACCTAGGAAAACAAGTTCTGGATGAATTGACAATGCCAACTCGAATAATTAAGCATATTCCACATTAATAGGAGTACATTTATGTTTCTGCTTCACGAATATGATATTTTATGGGCATTTCTAATAATATCAAGCGTTATTCCTATCTTGGCATTTGTAATTTCAGGAGTTTTAGCCCCGGTTAGTAAAGGACCAGAGAAGCTCTCTAGTTATGAATCGGGCATAGAACCTATGGGGGACGCTTGGTTACAATTCCGAATCCGCTATTACATGTTTGCTCTAGTTTTTGTTGTTTTTGATGTTGAAACGGTCTTTCTTTATCCATGGGCAATGAGTTTCGATGTATTGGGTGTATCTGTATTTATCGAAGCTTTAATTTTCGTGCTTATCCCAATTGTGGGTTCAGTTTATGCATGGCGAAAAGGAGCGTTGGAATGGTCTTAACTGAGTATTCAGACAAAAAAAAAAAAAAGGAAGGAAAAAATTACATTGAGACAGTTATGAATTTGATTGAGTTTCCGTTACTTGACCAAACAACCCCCAATTCAGTTATTTCAACTACATCGAATGATCTTTCGAATTGGTCAAGACTCTCCAGTTTATGGCCGCTTCTATATGGTACCAGTTGCTGTTTCATTGAATTTGCTTCATTAATAGGCTCGCGATTCGACTTTGATCGTTATGGGTTGGTACCAAGATCAAGTCCTAGGCAAGCGGACCTAATTTTAACAGCCGGCACAGTCACAATGAAAATGGCTCCCTCTTTAGTGAGATTATATGAGCAAATGCCTGAACCAAAATACGTCATTGCTATGGGAGCCTGTACTATTACAGGAGGGATGTTCAGTACTGATTCTTATAGTA